ATTGGATGCCCTACTGCGTTACAAAATTTCGCTTTAGCCAATGATCCAATCAGAGGAATAATTGGAACTATTGTATCGAGTTTATTGGGAGCATTATTTAGTAGAAATGAATTTTCTAGCATTTGATTCCGCACCACTGCAGGATTTCGTCGAACACTTGAAAAGTAACTCAAAAAATCGAGGGAATGCTTGGATAATTGGTTTATACGGATACTTGCCGCGTGAGACCATACATCAAAATGACATTGCCATAAATTGACAAGGTAAGATTTCCATTTATTCATTAGAAGAGGTGTGTCTTTGGAAGCCAGAATTGATTTTCCTTGATATCTAACATAATGCATGAAAGGATCCTTGAGAAAGCATGGGATGACCGGAAAATCATTAGCAAAGACTTCGGCAAAATGTTCTATTTTTCTATATAAACAGAGTCGTTCAAAAAGGAATCCAGAAGATGTTAATCGTAAATGAGAAGATTGGTTACGGAGAAAAAGGAAGCTGGATTCGTATTCACATATATAAGAATTATATAGGAATAAAAAAAATCTCGGATTACTTTTTGAAAAAATGGAAATAGATTTATTTGTAATAATAAGACTGTTACAATTAGAATACTCATGAAGAAAGAACCGCAATAAATGCAAATAAGAAGCATCTTTCACCCGGTAACGAAGGGTTTGAACCAATATTTCCAGATGGGCAGGGTAGGGTATTAGTATATCCGCCGAATAATTTAAATGTGGGAACTTTTCCTCTAAAAAGGGAAATATTGAATGAATGGATCGTAAATTGTAAAATCTTACGATTTCTGCCCCTTCTAAAGAAGATATTAATCGTAGATAAAATGGAATTTCCACAATGATTGCAAATCCTTCTGATAGAATTTTAGAATGCAAATTCTTGTTGTACCCAAAAAATGGATTTTGTTTAGAATCATTAGCAGAAATTATCAAATAATTCAGTTGATACATTGTAGTAATTAAGCGTTTTACAATCAGTAAACTAGATTTATTATCATAACCTATATTTTCCAACAACATGTATCTATTTAAACCATGACCATGAGCAAGTGCATAACTATATTCCCGAAAGATAAGTGGGTATAGGAAGTCATGTTGCCGAAATCTATCGAGTTCTAAATATCCTTGAAATTCCTCCATTTAAAATTAGATGGGGATAAGGGATTTCTTTTGGGTTATTAAATGACACATAGTACGATACAGTCAAAACAGGATATTATAGTAAGAAATAAATAGATATATACCCCGGAACCAGATAAGACTGATCGACGGACTCTTTAGCCTCTCCTTTTCCATCTAATTTAATTGGTTTATGTTCATTCGAGGATAACAAGATGGTTAGAAATCCTTTATTTGTTCAACCCAATCGCTCTTTTGATTTTGGAAAAAAAGGATTTTTATCTTTATCAATAGACTGCTTTTTCTACACATTTACCCCCACACTCTAATGGAGAATAGCTACTAATAATTAGGATTTAAAAAAAAATCGATGATCCACTTATGGGAAAAGCATTTCCCGCATCAAGGACTAATCTATTTTTAACGTTTAATTAGATCGGGTAATCGTTCAAATTAAGAACAGAAGCTCGTTTCTTTTTTTTTTGTTTACCTATAATTGGAGCCATAGGGCTCTATCCATTTATTCACTTAACCCAAAATTTAATTTTATTTTTTTTCGTCAAGAATTTAAACAAAGTTTTGAACCGATCCGCTAAGAATAAAATATTCTCGGAATTCCACATTGATACGACATGCTGCTTTTTCCATTCATTCCTTTGAGGATCAGTCGCGGTTTTACAAGCTCTAGAGATAGTATCGACGAAGACGTTGCTTCATACAAATGTGTAAAAATTGCCAGTCGCACTTAAAAGCCGAGTACTCTACCGTTGAGTTAGCAACCCCCCCCCCCCCAAAAAAAAAAATGTGTAGATCCAATCGGAATAAAAAATTAGATTTAATTGCACACCGAAATCCAAATAGTAAAATAGCAAAAACATTGCTAATCGATTCTGAACATAAAAAAAATAATGAACATATTAGATGCAAATACACTGACTTCTAAAATAAGAATCTAGATTAAGATAAGGATATGGATTAAGTCAAAATTGATGTACTACCACGGATTTAGTTCGTATCTTATCCATTATTATCTTATCCGTTTTTTTTTTTTCAATAAAATAAATAAATAATAAATAAATAAAGGCTTCTCGTATCCCAGCAAATCCGACGAATCCGTCGTTTAAATAAAGTAAAATAAAAAAACCAAGTCCATAGATGGAACAGAGGGAAATAGATACATTTATTCATGATCGGATTATATTTGTTTGATACACTGTTGTCAATATGAATGTAAATCTTAAGAAAAGAACACAATGTGGAGAACCATAAATTAAAATTAAAAAAAAATTAAATATTGAATTAATATAATAAAATATAAATTATACAAATAAAGAAAAACTAATGACTTGTATTGAATTGGCACTAACTATATATGGATAATAAACATGGATACAAAAGGATGTAAGCGTAAGAATCAATATTCGTAGCAAAGTATCGCAATGCTTGGGTTTACTTAATCCATATAAGTAAAAAAAAAAAATAAATCTTAAATCCCATTTGTTTTTTTTTTTATTTATTTGTTCATAACATAAAAAAAGTGAAAGTTTCAACTAAAAAACAACTAGTATTGAATTAGCAATAATGTAAATATTTTGGATTTCTAAATCCAACTACTTCGGTTATTCATTTGATCTTTTTTCATCTGTCTTAAATTAAATGAATTTCTATCACTAAAATAAAAATAAATTTTTGTCGTTATAGAAGACGACATTTTTTAGTAGTAGACATTTTTTGGTAGTAATAATAAATAGGTATGAATAGAACAAAAGAGGGGGGGCGGTAGTATATAAAAGGTTATACAAAGTTATATAAGCCCCCTCTTTTGTTCTATTCATTAATTGAATTTAATTTAATCTGTTGATTAAGGCAAAGTTACATAAAAACTCCCGCCTTCTTCGAAATATCATGAACAGTTCCCGTAGGTTGAGCGCCCCTTTCAAGTAAATATAGAATAGCAGGAACATTTAAATAGGTTTGATTCTTTAGCGGATCATAAAAGCCCACTTTCCGAAGAGCTCTTCCTTCTCTTCGGCATCGAGCATCAATTGCAACGATTCGATAAACCACCCATTGGGATAGATGTAGATGAATAATACCCCCCCTAGAAACGTATAAGAGGTTTTCTCCTCATACGGCTCAAGAAAATTCGAAATTATGTCTATGGATCGAATTTTAAATTTTTAATTAGTAATGTCAAATGGATCCATAAAATAATCAAATCAATTAAATATGAGTTAAGTACTTTTTAGTATTCCTTATTATTATCCGAAAAAGAAAATAAAATCATTTGTATTCGCATCCTCATAACTCAAGTTGGATAACTCGCTAATAACCCAAGGAAACCCTTTACTTTAGGTATTTCGTTTATTGAGCGATCTCTAACCACGCACCTTTTTTGTCTTTAGAATCTATTTTGATTCTTAATTAGAATCTATTTATTGAGACAACTGAAAGTGGTATTTCCTTGTTCCAGGATTCTTTATCGTTTCTTTGAATCATTGGGTTTAGACATTACTTCGGTGATTTTTAATCGTTTCAAAAAACGTCAGCAACATACCCTTTTTGTGATTTCTTTTTATCAAAAAATCATACAAATGGTCGATTTGATTCCTGCGCGATACACTTTTAATCGAAAGAGTTTTACCAATTCCAAGAGGTTTTACTTATAAATTTGAAAATTGGATCCTTTCGATTTTTATATGGAAAATATACTTACGAAGCTGTTTCAACTTATTAATTAACACTAACCCTAGACCCGTTCCCTTAAAAAATGAATCAATACTTTTTTTTACTCGAGCTCCATTAAGATCATGTACTATTTGCATCCCAACCCCCGACCTCAAAAAGGAGGGTTCTAGTGAAACAGAACAAACGATGTCGAGCCAAGAGCACCCTCATTCCTATCTAATTAATATAAAAAGAAAATGATGGATGTAAGAATCCACAGACGACCATATCCCTCAAGTCGCACGTTGCTTTTTACCACATCGTTTTAAACGAAGTTTTACCATAACATTTCCTAGTAGGTTGCTGTAAACAGTATGTAATTGATTCCATTATGGACTCATGAATAATCATTGGTTCGTTCGGTACATAGTAATCCATACTTTTATGAATGGGTAATTTCTCAAGAAGTATCAGCACGAATTAAATTTAACCCCATATAATATATAGAAATATAATAAATATTTTTTTAATATATTATTTTATTTTTTCTTTAGAAAATATTAGAATATAAAAAAATTGAACTAATAAATAAGACAAATAAGTTTTTTTTTAATCTGCATCTTGAGGTGACTTGCTAAAATAGATTCACCAATTTCACACTTCTTCGAGTACCAAGGACTCATAAGACATTATTAAAAATATTTAATTGATTGAAAAATTTCCTATTTCACTATCATTACATTATTTGAATAAGGCTTTACAGTAAAAATCGCATTTTGATAATAATAGAGAAAAATTCATATTCGGATTAAACCATAAAAAAAATGTAAATTCTTTTTGTTTTTCACGAGGTGGTGGATAAAGACTGATAGAATAGAGGCTTGGGGTTGTTATTCTTTTTGATAAATCATAATTAAAAGAAGATCCCCATACCTATCAGGTAGACTAAACAAATATCTTTGAAAGTAATTAGAAACATTCTATGTTAAAGGGTAAAGTTAAATATTTAAAATTTAGGGATAACAAATCTATTGTCACAAAACTCAATTGAAATAAAATAAAGTTTTCAATGAATCAATGAAATAGAAGAAATAGAACGATAACAATACATATATATAAGTCTTCGCTCCCTTTCTGCGTAGTTTATTTGACTTGGAGTCAATAATCCGGCTGCAATTATTTCCTAAGGAAAAGCGACTAAGATGTATGAATACACTTTGTCTCAATTGGTACATATCATATATTTACAATTTTTCATAAAAGAAAACACAAAATACTTAAAAACGGGGTTCAAAGAAAAGACATATGTTACGTATGTAACTTGATTTTTTTTTAATGAAATTCAGACAGCCGCATATATTGAAATTGGTATTTTACATTGACGTTTAACTCCTATCTACTGCGTCAATTCTATGAATATGATGAATCCTAAATAAAAAAAGAATCCTATTAGAGTGTTCCAGACTATTACTATTTTGTATAAATGTAAATTAAAACAAGTACAGATTAAATCATGGCTCGTATTTTTATTTTATGAAGAACTAACTTATTAAATAGAAATATGATTTAATCTATGCTCCCCTCTTACCTGTATACAAATAGATTCAATTACATCTGTGTGTTATTTGAACACGATTCGATTTTTTATTTTTGAAAAAGATATAATTCATATAAGAATCAATCATTATAGGAAAGCAAAATCAGATTATAACCAATCTTATTCTACTCTTAAAAAAAAAAAAAAATAAGGTTGTTTAAAAAAGGGCAATCTTTCTTTTATTCTGATATAAAATAGAAAATCTATATTCTGATATGATATATATAATATAATAGGTATGCTCTGGGACGGAAGGATTCGAACCTCCGAATACCGGGACCAAAACCCGTTGCCTTACCACTTGGCCACGCCCCATTTTTGATTTCTATTCGACATTAATAAAGACTAATATTGATAGTAGTTCTTCGTCAATTCTAGTCCAAATCTATATAGAATAGATTAGAGTGTTGCTAGGATTTTGAGACATTTAGATAGAGAATTAAACGACATTTATTGATCATTACATACAATTCAATTAAGATATTGTATGAAAGTATGGTTTTGTCTATTCTCTTTTGATTTGAGAATTGAAGGATTTTTGATTGGGTTAATTAAAAAAAAAAATAAGATTATAATAACTCATATTAAGAACTCATCATATTAATAACTCAATCAAAATAAATACAATTATCTTCAAGAACAAAGAAAAAAATGTTTGTTATGCTTAATATCTTTAGTTTGATCTGTATTTGTCTTAATTCTGCTCTTTCTTCAAGTAGTTTTTTCTTCTCAAAATTGCCCGAGGCTTATGCTTTTTTGAATCCAATCGTAGATTTTATGCCAGTAATACCTTTGCTCTTTTTTCTCTTAGCTTTTGTTTGGCAAGCTGCTGTAAGTTTTCGATGAGATCTTTAATACGGTCCTAGAAAAATTCATGATTTATTCTTAAAAAAAAATTCTAACAATTCATAAGATCAGATAAGTCTTATAGTATAACCCTTCGATTCAAATAATTAAATTCTTGGATCGCCACAATAAGTCTGGGCTCCCCCCAGTTCCTCATTCGGACCCTTTTTTACAGTGAAAGAACCTAGTAGATTCCTCCGCAATATCTAATTGCGGGTATGAAAAAGCTTTTGGTAATGAAAGACTTGACTCTTATTACATATTACAAATGAATTTCTGAAAATTCTTTTTTATTTCTATAGATTTAGAAAAATAATTTCGTGGTGTCAAAATAAGGTATGTGGTATAAAAATGGAGAATCTATTATCTTTTTTTCCAAAAAAAATGATCTTGGAGATTGTGTAATGCTTACTCTTAAACTATTTGTTTACACAGTAGTGGTATTCTTTGTTTCTCTCTTTATCTTCGGATTCCTATCTAATGATCCAGGACGGAATCCTGGACGTGAAGAGTGAAGAATAAAAAATAACAATAAAGTTTCTGTTTTCCTTGCTTGATTTTAAAATGTTCTTAGGATTTTATTTATTCCACATTTTTAACTATTAATTAAAATGAAATAAAAAAAAAGACTCGTTGAAAGAGAAATTGAAAGATAAAGAAAAAATACCAAGTCATCCACTAAAGCGGAAAGAGAGGGATTCGAACCCTCGGTACGAAAAACCCGTACAACGGATTAGCAATCCGACGCTTTAGTCCACTCAGCCATCTCCCCAAATTGAAATAAAAAGGATAATTACTAGATTATATTACACAAAAACAGTAAGACTTGAAAAAGGGCCCTCTCTTTATACCTCTTTATTATTCAGTATATAATTATTATATAGATATCTAATTATAGAGACATAGAAAAATAGAAAAAACAATATAGAAAATAAAAATCAGTGATTTCATTTAGGTAAAGTAAGGGCTCGAAAGCGATATCTCAACTCCACTATTCCAATGAATATAAATTTAGATATATAACCACCTAATGCCCCAAGAATATTATATATTATATAAACTATAAATTATATAGCAATGAATTTCTTATATAAAAAAATTATAGAATTAATAAATAGTAAATAGAAAGTAATAATAAATATATAAATTAAAATTAAATAAATAATAAAAAAAGAGTACCTCTTTGCTTTCGTCTGCAAGATCCTTTTTTACTTTTACTTCCACAGCCCGGCCCCCGGTCCTGACCGGGCCGGGTCTTTCGTTTTTGTTCCAATGAATCATAGAAAAAAATGATTTATTTGATTTGAAAAAAAAAAAATGATTAATGATTGTTGTTGTTTCAAGAACAATCATAATAAAGGCAATTTCTATTCCTATCATACAGAATAGAATCCGAGTGTCATTTCTTAATTATTTTATTCTTGCACAATTTATGTTATGGCATACGCCTTTTTTTTATCGAGACGTATCCATCTCATTTAAATAACTAAAAAAGCGTGTTTTTTTAGTTATTTAAATAAATCCTCTTTCCCCAATCCCATTAGTCTCCTTGGCCAAAGCATATCAACGCTCTAATTTTCATGATTCTTTTCTGATCCTATCGTCTTAATTATGACCCATTTTTTTGTTCGACAAAAGATCCATTTATATACAATAATCACATTGTAGCGGGTATAGTTTAGTGGTAAAAGTGCGATTCGTTCTATTAATCCCTTAAATGGTTAAGGGGTCCTTCGGTTTAATTAATATTCCGATCAAAAACTTTATTTCTTAAAAGGATTTAATCTTTTACCTCTCAATGAAAGATTCGAGGAAGAATAGACATTCTCGTGATTTGTATCCAAAAGAGTCAATTAGAAATTGGAAAAAACAAAATTGGATTATGAAATTACGAAACATAATTGGTTTTTGAATTGGATCAATATTTCCAATTGAATAAGTATGAGTAAGGGGTCCATGGATAAATAGAGAAGGGAGTATTTCTAATCGTAACTAAATCTTCAATTTATGATTTGTATAAAAGAGATTGAAGCAAAACAGCTATTAACTAATGGCTTTGGTTTACTAGAGACATCGACATATTATATTGTTTTAGCTCGGTGGAAACAAAATCCTTTTCCTAAGGATTCTTTCAAATAGAAATAGAGAACGAAGTAACTAGAAGGGTGGTTCTAACCCCCCCTGTTCTATAGGGATCATCTATAAAGCGGGTTTTGTTTTGAATGCATTCAAACAGAAAAGCTGACATAGATGTTATGGGCCGAAATTTCTTTTCTTTTTTTTTGTAATTTAGTTCACATCTGACATATGTGAAATTTGTCCATCTTTCATAAAGGAGCCGAATGAAACCAAAGTTTCACGTTCGGTTTTGAATTAGAGACGTTAAAAACGATGACTCAACGTCGACTATAACCCCTAGCCTTCCAAGCTAACGATGCGGGTTCGATTCCCGCTACCCGCTTATATCTCTATATTATATATATTAATTTATTCTCTATATTTCTAAAATTCTATATTCTATTTAGAATATGTTTAATAGTAAAAGTTATAGTTTTTATCTATTATAAAATATTATATTATTTAAATTCTATATTAAATAATCTATAATATAGAGGATCTAATTATAATTATTCATGTAATGAATCTAATTTAATGTAATTATTAATATAATGATAATGAATGTATCATTGAATTGAATGCGCAATTCCTGGAATTCTCTCAATGGTCTTTTTTCTGACCAAGAGATGTGAAAACAAAACTAAGAAAAAAGCGTCCATTGTCTAATGGATAGGACAGAGGTCTTCTAAACCTTTAGTATAGGTTCAAATCCTATTGGACGCGACGGATTTCCATATATTTCTTTTCTACTAACTAGGTATTTTGAATGATTTGAACAAGAGACCCTTATACTTATTTATATATTTATTTATATATTTATTCTTAATAATAATTTTTTATTACTATAAAATTATTAATATAAAAAATATATAATAAAATAAAAGATTAGATTATAGAAATAATTATTTCTATAAAATTAGAAAGTTATTTAAAGGAATTTCTTTATACCTGTTCCTGAAGTAGAAAGCGTTCCATTTGTTCTTGAATAGCGTCTTTCAAAAGGGCTTCCGCTTCCTCATTGAATATCTTGGTAGAAGATATGATTTCTTGGAACTGCGGTTTATTCGTTTTTAAATAAGTACGTAACTCAACGAGAAATTTCTTTACCTGTCCAATTTCTAATGAATCAAGATAACCATTCGTTCCAGTATAAATAGTCATTACCTGTTCTTCCACCGTGAGAGGGGATGATTGAGATTGTTTGAGCAACTCGCGTAATCGTTGACCTCTTGCCAATTGATTCTGAGTAGCTTTATCGAGATCAGACGCGAATTGTGCAAAGGCTTCTAATTCTGCGAATTGTGCCAATTCTAATTTTAGTTTGCCGGCTACTTGTTTCATGGCTTTAATTTGAGCGGCAGATCCTACTCTGGAGACGGAAATCCCCACGTTAATGGCGGGTCTGATTCCAGCATTGAATAAATCGGCGGATAAGAAAATTTGGCCATCTGTAATTGAGATTACATTAGTAGGAATATAAGCTGAAACATCTCCCGATTGGGTCTCAACTATTGGTAAAGCAGTCATACTTCCTTCACCTAAACGCGAACCTGATTTAGCGGCTCTTTCCAAAAGTCGTGAATGCAAATAAAAAACATCTCCTGGATAAGCTTCGCGACCCGGCGGTCTTCGTAATAGAAGAGACATTTGGCGATAAGCCTGTGCTTGTTTGGAAGGATCATCATAAATGATTAAAGTGTGTCGTTTACGGTACATAAAATATTCAGCCAGAGCTGCTCCTGTATAAGGAGCGAGGTATTGTAATGTAGCCGGAGAATCCGCCGTTTCGGCTACCACAATTGTGTATTCCATTGCTCCCTTTTCTTGTAAAGTAGTCACTACCTGAGCCACAGAAGATGCCTTTTGACCAATAGCGACATAGACGCATATTACATTTTGCCCTTGTTGATTGAGAATCGTATCTGTGGCTACTGCTGTTTTACCGGTCTGCCTATCCCCAATAATTAATTCTCGCTGACCACGTCCTATAGGGATCATCGAATCGATAGCAATAAGTCCTGTTTGAAGGGGCTCATATACGGAACGTCTCGAAATAATACCAGGAGCCGGTGATTCAATTAACCTAGATTCAGAAGCTGAAATTTCACCTCGACCATCAATAGGTTTCGCTAGGGCGTTTATAACACGACCTAAATAAGCCTCGCTTACGGGTATCTGAGCAATTCTTCCTGTTGCTTTTACAGAACTTCCTTCTTGGATCATCAAACCGCCACCCATTAATACAACACCGACATTATTTGATTCCAAATTCAGAGCAATGCCTATTGTACCCTCTTCAAATTCTACTAATTCACCCGCCATTACTTCATCAAGACCATAAATACGGGCAATGCCGTCGCCTACTTGAAGTACGGTACCGGTATTTACAACCTTTACTTCTCTATTATATTGCTCAATACGTTCCCGAATAATATTACTAATTTCATCCGCTCGAATGGTTACCATGAGTATTTCTTAATTCTTTTTTGGAAAAAAAAAATAATGCCTACAGTAGACAGTAGAAGGACTAATCGATTATTTCTGTCAGCGTCCCAAACATGCCAATATTAGCATTGATGGTACGTAAATGTAACTCGTTGTTCAAAGAACTAGTCAGAGTTCCTAGAGCTCCTTTTAAGGCTTGTTGGAAAACCCGTTGTCGGACTTGATTACTCGCTCTTTGTTGTTCAAAACGAATGGTTTCATTTTTGTAAATTTCGAATTGTTCCAAAGTTTGATAAGTTGAATTAATCAAGTTCGACTTTTCTCGTTCTATATCAGAGTATCCATTCACCCGAAACTGATCCGCTTCCATTTCCACTTTCCTTAAACGTGCCCGGGCTTTTTCCAGCTGTTCAATGGCTCCCCTGCGTAGTTCTTCTGAATTTCGAATAGTCTTCAAGATCCTCTGTTTTCGATTATCTAATAAATCACTTAATGAAAGTAGATTATCTTTCCATTTATTTCAAAACTTCCACGATCCCTTCCCGAACCAAACATGAAGCTTTCAAATCATTTGGCTCTCGCGCCCAATTACTTCAATTATTTATGAGAAATTCCCATTTTTTTTTGAATATAATGAACCTATCCTCTCTTCTCTATTCATATTTCATATTCAAAAAAAACAAAACGGATCATTAATCCAAGACCAGAATATTCGGAGGACTCTTCTGAACAAACAAATAATTGTCAGCAACGTTGTTTCTTTTTTTTTTTCAAATCCAAAAAATTTTTATTAATTTATACGTAGGTCATCGATTCAGCATTGGATAAAAAAGAGGGGTTGAAATACTCATAATTTTTTTCCAATAAATAATAAATAAATAGAAAAAAAATATTATAATTATAACATAAAGGGTTCAAATCATTTTATCGACACGAGTGTTATATATCGAAAAAACTTTCTAACTATTCATTTTGAAACCGTTTCCATATTAACCTAATAGTAGCCTAATAGTAGAAAGAATACCTTGCTGAGTATGGACTTCAAACGATTTAGCTTTAACCATGTTAATTATTCCACATCATTATGATTGGTTCATAGAGAATCAAAGCGAATTTACCAATGAATCGCGAAATGCTATGGTTCTGAAATATGATTTCTTAATTTATTCAAAAGTAATTCGCGCGATCATGCACCCTTCCCTGTTATAACAAAAAAAAGTGCAGTTGGTTGGATCCAGCCTATTCTTGAAATAAACAACTCGCACACACTCCCTTTCCAAAAAAAATCAATAGGCCGAGCACTACACTTAGATTTATTGGATTTGTTGCTAAAATATCGGTATTAAACCCGAAACTCCCGGCGGATGACCATAAACCCAAGGAAAGGAAAGAATCGGTTAGATTTTTCATATAATCTCCTCTTATATATAGATAGACTAATTATCTATTTATTTTTTTTTCCTATTTTATATTTTATTTAACTATATTTAGAAAATTAAAATAGATTTTTTTTCTCAATTGGAAATTTCCAATTGAGAAAAAAAGTGATACTTAGTATTATTAGAATTAAGTCCCGGGCCTTATGCTTATGTCATGTCAATTGCGAAATATCTCGTTTGTTGTAACACTTCCTAAAAAACTATTCCATTGGACTAACAATGGGAAGAAAGAAGGCGAGTCGTTCTGCTAATTCCCCATTCTCCAATCAGTCCTTCCCATGGGTTAGTGTCCCACCAAATAATTGGAGGAGTGAAATCCTAATCTAATTCAAAAAAAGCAGTAAGTCCAAGGAAATAAACTAATAAAAAATACGTATTTTTTTTTTTCGGATTAAACAAAGGGATTCGCAAATAAAAGTGCTAACGCTACAACCAGTCCATAAATTGTTAAAGCTTCCATAAAAGCCAGACTAAGCAATAAAGTACCTCGTATTTTTCCCTCCGCCTCGGGCTGTCTCGCGATCCCTTCTACAGCTTGGCCCGCAGCAGTACCTTGACCAACCCCAGGTCCAATAGAAGCAAGCCCGACGGCCAACCCAGCAGCAATAACGGAAGCGGCAGAAATCAGTGGATTCATGATAAGTTCCTCACACCAAAATAAGTAAATAGTTAATGATACGATCAACCAATAAATTATGACTTAATTATTCCATCGCTAAGATCTATACAGTCGAAGGAAATAAGAACTCGGAATTGAAGTAATAATATTATTATTGAATTATCAGAACGGCTTCGATATTTCTTTTTTAGTTTTTATTCACAGAATTTTTTTGAATCCATACCATTCTTTTTGAATTTTTCGTTTTTTCTTATTTTCTTGATTGAATCTCTTTATTCAATAGTCACTTTATTTTATTCATTTAATATTCAATTCACAACTACAAAGGAAATGGAGGGGATTCCATTGGAATTCCTATCTAAATTCACAGTAATAGAGCCGCTTAGATATTACATATATAACTAATTAATATCTAATATTACATATACATGTGTTTCTTGGATAACGTAAATCAACCATTCATATCTTACATTCAATCGGATTATAGAATCATTCTTCGAAACATTCACAAGAGTTGTCTTATACTAATTAGAGTACATACATCTAGTTCGGCCCCCCCTAACCAATCCATTTTTTTTTATAAATTTGAAGTTTTTTGTAAATCTTTATTTTTTCTTTTTTACTCGCCGACGCAGGTACAATCAATCTACATGGACAAATTCGTTAGATCGAATCGTTGCATCGAAATAGAAGTATTTGATTGATCTAAGTTCAGGTAATTTATTATTTATTAAAATTCTCTTTTGGTCAACCGTTTAATTGGATGAAATCAACTTGAATGGGAATTCTTCTATATAACAATAGCATCTTTTTTAAAATAGCACACTATAATACTATAAGTATTACAATCCTAATTATTATTCAGATTATGATTACTAATATCTAATAATATTGGATATTGGAATTAAATGAACAAAACAATATAAAGATAGTATTCATTGGGGGGGGGATAAATAGACCGAACTGGAATTTTAGGAAAAAGATCTTTTCGATCTCTTTCCTTTTTTTTACTTCCCCTTTTGTTTGTTGCAATTCCCTAATACCGCTAATATCTTATTTTTGACTATTACTTCTATACTTTATATAGTTTATATTTATATAATTTATCTATTTATTTTTATATATTATGCTCCTTAAGCAGATTACCTTGATACGCACATATATTGCGTAAGGCTTAAACCAAAAAAAGACTATTTCGAAAACTAGTCAATGATGACCCTCCATGGATTCGCCTATATAAGCCGCAGCTAAAGTTGCAAAAATAAGAGCTTGAATACCGCTTGTAAATAATCCAAGTAACATGACGGGTATAGGAACCACTGAAGGTACTAAAGAAACAAGAACAAGAACTACTAATTCATCAGCTAATATATTTCCGAAAAGTCGAAAACTAAGTGATAGGGGTTTTGTGAAATCTTCTAAAATATTAATGGGTAAAAGGATTGGAGTTGGTTGAATGTATTTACCAAAATAACCTAATCCTTTTTTACTAAGACCCGCATAGAAATATGCTACTGACGTGAGTAAAGCTAAAGCAACAGTAGTATTTATATCATTTGTAGGCGCGGCTAATTCCCCATGAGGTAACTGTATGATTTTCCAAGGTAAAAGAGCACCCGACCAATTCGAAACAAAAATAAATAGAAACAAAGTTCCAATAAAGGGAACCCATGGACCGTATTCTTCGCCAATCTGAGTTTTGCTCACATCTCGAATGAATTCAAGAACATATTCGAAGAAATTCTGACTGTCAGTAGGAATGGTTTGTGGATTACGAACAGCTATAATGGCTGAACCTAATAAGATAGCAATTACAACCCAAGAAGTAATAATTACTTGGGCATGGACTTGAAAACCTCCTATTTTCCAATAGAAATGTTGGCCGACTTCCACACCGGATATATCGTATAAGCCTTTTAGTGTGTTGATATAACATAATAGAACATTCATATTGCCCTCTGAAAAAAATAGAACTTTAAAAAGAATTATTTTGATTCAACCTTCTCTTTTTTCGACTTGCCTAGTTGACTTATATATATTTGTATACCAATTAATTACATAATATCCCTAGTTACTTGTATCTCTTTTAGGAAGCATAACCGATTTCATAAATCTATGGAGTTCCCAAAATAATTTTTTTATTTTATTATTCATTATTAATATGAATCAAGGATTTCGTATATAACTAGAACGACCCTCACAAATTGCAAATACTAATTTGTTAAGAATTAATCGGATTGAAGCTATCGCGTCATCATTTGCTGGGATCGAAATATCAGCGAGACCTGGGTCACAATTTGTATCGATTAAACAAATCGTTGGAATTCCCAAAATCATACATTCTCGAAGAGCCATATATTCTTCTTGCTGATCAACGATTATTACAATATCGGGTAATCCAGTCATATATTTGATCCCGCCCAGATATGTTTGCAAGTGAGATAATTGTCTCTTCAACATAGCTGAATCTCTTTTCGGAAGACGATTGAGTCTCCCCATCTTTTGTTCCGTTCTCAAGTCCCTGAACTTATGAAGTATCGTTTCCGTAGTATACCAATTCGTTAACATACCGCCTAGCCATTTTTTATTAACATAATGACAACGGGCCCTTATTGCAGCCCGTGCTACTGAATCGGCTGCTTTATTTTTGGTACCAACAATTAAGAATTGCTTTCCCCTACTTGCTGTATCAAAAACTAAATCACAAGCTTCTGATAAAAAACGGGCAGTTCTAATAAGATTTATAATATGAATACCTTTACGCTTTGAAGAGATATAAGGTTCCATTCTAGGATTCCATTTACTAGTACCATGACCAAAATGAACTCCTGCTTCCATCATTTCTTCCAAATGGATGTTCCAATATCTTCTTGTCATTTATTTATCCGCACCTCCTTTCTTTTTATTAAAAAAAAGAGAGACGGGGTGCCCTGAAATAGAAATAAATAATTGTTCCGATGGAACCTTCGTTTCTACCTCTAACGGATATTGGCCATTGATACACGATTCAAACCATTAATATTAATTTCTTTCTATTCTATTTGTTATTTTATTATCTTTATTACTATATACCAAATAAAAATAAAAAATAAAAAAATGACCGCAAATACAAATAGCTAAAAAGAAAGGGGGTGAATCCGCTCTTAGGAATCATTCAACCCTCGAAATGATTGTCTCAGTGTATCGTGTAAATTCCTTGAAATGAAAAAATCAAATAATTCTCTGTGGTGGAACAAAATATCTCGCATTTCTGCCTCGAATAGTTTATTGTTTTTGGTTTCCAAAGGAATGTTGGTATGTTGCCTTGAACGTTGCACTAATCCGTTGAATCCCGTACCAACGGGTATCATCCCCCCTAGAACAACGTTCTCTTTCAGACCTTTCAACCAATCGATACGACCCCGGAGAGCGGCTTTTGCTAAAACTCGAGCAGTTTCTTGAAAACTTGCTTCGGATATAAAACTTTGAGTATTTAGAGATGCTTTCGTTATTCCCAATAAGATAGCTCGGTAACAGATCGCTTCTTCCAAAGCGCGCCCTGTTCGTTCCGCCCGCAACAATTCAATCAGTTCTCCGGGTGAAAAAACATTAGACATTCCCTCTTCTGAAACCAACACTTTTGATGTTATTTGACGCACAATAATTTCTATATGTCGATTATGAATCTGCACCCCCTGAGATCTATAAACTTTTTGGATCTTATTAACCAAAGAGATACGCCCTTGCACTATAGTTAGCTCAGCACCAATCAAGAATCTCCAAGGAATTCCAATAATTTTTGTTATACTCTTGTTCCAACCCTCCATTCTCTTTTCTAGGTTCATCGATATTGAATCAATCGAACGCACTTCTAACACTTGTTCCACTTTTGGAAGACCTTGCGTTATATCCCTAGATCTCGATTTTTCATATATAAATGTAACTAATGTATCTCCTTTGTAAAGGATTTCTCCATAATGGCCATGAACGGTTGCTCCCGGAGTGGCCAAATAAGCTTTAGCCGATCTTATTACTACAGAGTCAATTTGAACAATTAGAACTTGACCCGATTTTAAGTGCGGTCCGTTTTTGGATATACATAAATTTTCACAAATAAACTGCCCAAGGCTAATTATTCTAGACGCTTCTTCACAATAATTATGATGGAGAAAATTCCAATTCAAATTGAATGGATTCAAAACGATGTTACCGCGCGGATCGGGATTATTATAAATAGAAACCCTACCATTTTCATCCATTAAATAATATTTAAGCACTTGAAAAGTCTGTTTGAAATTGTCAAGTTGTAAATATTTAGTTCCCGAGATCTGATTATAAGTTATTAAATGGTAAAATGAATAAAAATGCGCAATTTGAGGGGTTCTTCCTAATCCTAAAGGTCCCAAGGAATTCCTAATTGGAATTAGACTATCTCTTTTCATTGATTCTTTTTTTATTACATCATTGTAATATTTTACATCGTTGAATGGACCCATTTGAAAACAATTAGATGCTGACAAAATTATAAAAGACTGGCATTCCTTATTCCTCTTCAACAACGTACGAATAGTTACTTGATTTTGGCTAAGTGATTGTTGAATCCCTGCCTTGGAAGAAATAGAATAAAATGGATTGATACTGGTGCGGTCTG